ATAGCAGCATCAAAAATGCCTATACGAACTCAATTTATTATTTCGGTCTAAAAATGTAGAACCAACAGAAAGGAGTTTTGGAAATGAAACAAAATCGCAGGTTTCTTTTTTTTGACAAACAATATCTCTTTTATTTTCTTCATCTTTTGAATTCTAAGAATAGAGCAAAAAATTGACATGATTCAACCTCAGACCAATTTGAATGTGGCGGATAACAGTGGGGCTCGAGAATTGACGTGTATTCGAATCATAGGAGCTAGTAATCGTCGATATGTCCATATTGGTGACGTTATTGTTGGTGTGATCAAAGAAGCAGTACCAAATATGCTCCTAGAAAAATCAGAAGTAGTCAGAGCTGTGATTGTTCGTACCTGTAAAGAACTAAAACGTGACAGCGGTATGATAATACGATATGATGACAATGCTGCAGTTGTGATTGATCAAGAAGGAAATCCAAAGGGAACTCGAATTTTTGGTGCAATTCCCCGGGAATTAAGACAATTCAATTTTACTAAAATAGTTTCATTAGCTCCCGAGGTATTATAAGATAAGATTGTGACATCTTTGATTTATTTAGCGGAAATGGATTCAGAACGAATTTAATTCGTAGTATTGTGTCTCACGTATACACCTTGATAAATTCCTATTTCGAAACCAATAAAAACAGAAAAACATGTTGATTCTATACAATTAGAAAGCACCAATCATCTTAGTTCATCATGGGTAGAGACACTATTGCTGAAATAATAACCTCTATACGAAATGGTGATATGGATAGAAAAAGAGTTGTTCGCATAGCATCTACTAATATTACCGAAAACATTGTTAAAATACTTTTCCGAGAGGGGTTTATCGAAAACGTCCGAAAACATCGAGAAAAAAACAAATATTTTTTGGTTTTAACCCTGCGACATAGAAGGAATAGGAAAAGACCCTATAGAAATTTTTTAAATTTAAAACGGATTAGTCGCCCGGGTCTACGAATCTATTCCAACTCTCAACGAATTCCTAGAATTTTCGGTGGGATGGGAATTCTAATTCTTTCTACTTCTCGAGGTATAATGACAGACCGGGAGGCTCGACTAGAAGGAATCGGCGGAGAAATTTTGTGTTATATATGGTAATCCTTTTAATATTAATATCCAAATTGAATCCAAAACCTCTTCCTATTTGGAAAAAAAAGAAAAAGAAAGAGGATCAGTTGTCTAATATCCTTTCTTCTCCATTAGTTGATACTTCAGGGGGACTTTACCTGGAATGAAAGAGCAAAAATGGATTCATGAAGGTTTAATTACTGAATCACTTCCCAATGGCATGTTCCAGGTTCGGTTAGATAATGAGGATCTGATTCTAGGTTATGTTTCAGGAAAGATCCGACGTAGTTTTATACGGATACTGCCGGGGGATAAAGTGAAAATTGAAGTAAGTCGTTATGATTCAACCAGAGGACGTATAATTTATCGACTCCGAAACAAGGATTTGAAAGATTAGGTGGTTTTTATTCACTACGATTCGAGATGAAAAATTGCAAGAAACTTATTTTCTACAAAAAAGTAGATTCAGAATTAAGATAAGGAATAACAAATATGAAAATAAGAGCTTCCGTTCGTAAAATTTGTGAAAAATGTCGACTAATACGCAGGCGGGGGCGCATTAGAATAATTTGTTCCAACCTGAGACATAAACAAAGACAAGGATAATCAGACTTGCTAAAGGACTCAATATACAAATAAAGAATCTCTTTTGACATGAAATGGATATATCCATATATTTAGGAGATGATACAATATGGCAAAAGCTATACCGAGAACCGGTTCACGTAGGAATGTACGTATTGGTTCGAGTAAGAGTGCACGTGGAATCCCAAAGGGAGTTATTCATGTTCAAGCAAGTTTCAATAACACCATTGTCACGGTTACAGATGTACGGGGTCGGGTGGTTTCCTGGTCCTCGGCCGGTACTTGTGGATTCAAGGGTACGCGAAGAGGGACACCCTTTGCCGCCCAAACTGCAGCAGCAAACGCTATTCGTACAGTAGTGGATCAAGGTATGCAACGAGCAGAAGTCATGATAAAAGGGCCCGGTCTCGGAAGAGACGCAGCATTACGAGCTATTCGTCGAAGTGGTATACTATTCACTTTTATACGGGATGTAACCCCTATGCCACATAATGGCTGTAGACCTCCGAAAAAAAGACGTGTGTAGAAATGAACAGTGAAGAAATTTCACGAGAAACAAGAGAAATAAATAATTCAATCAAATCAAATTATTACTATGGTTCGAGAGAAAGTAACAGTATCTACTCGAACACTACAGTGGAAGTGTGTTGAATCAAGAACAGATAGTAAACGTCTTTATTATGGTCGCTTTATTCTGTCTCCACTTAGGAAAGGCCAAGCCGACACAATAGGCATTGCGATGCGAAGAGCTTTGCTTGGAGAAATAGAAGGAACATGTATCACACGTGTAAAATCTGAGAACGTACCCCATGAATATTCTA